TATATAGTATTTCGAATTCGAAATCGAATATTCTAATTTATAGAATTTCTAATTCTATAATAATGTAATAATTAGGTTAAAGTAAACATTAATTAATAGTACTTAACATATAGAATTATAAGATATTTAATTATTAGATATTTGATTGTTAAATATTTCATTTTTTAAATTATAGTCTTATAAATTTTAATAAGTAATTAGGAATTCCATATTTCTTTCAATATTTCTAAATGAATGGTTAATTCTACATTAAAACAATGATTATTTATATCTATTAGATTCTTTTTAGTTATATCCATTTTCTTTTATTATAGGAATGAAATGAATGGATTGTTTATTGAAAGAAAAACTAAAAAAATGAAAGAAATAGAAAAGACTAATCTAGATCATAATCAAAGATTCCCACGTTTTCATTCGAAAATATATAAAGAATCGATCATTCGAGTATTGAAAATTGCATGAAAACATAATAGAAGTAGGGGCATAGAATATAGATAGATATGTGGTATATATCGGTGTATATTGAATTGCGAATAAATAGATAATAGAATCATTTTTGATTCAACTAAATAATATAATGGTATCCAATATAGATGAAAAAAAAATCAATAAAATAGGAACAAACATTTTTCAATACAATATAAGAATCCGTATTTAAATTGAATTTAATGAATTCAAAAGTTCCGGCATAATGTTCATAATATAAATAAAAAAGTATTCTAATGAGATTAGAAAGTAAAAAAAAGAGGGGGATATGGCGAAATAGGTAGACGCTACGGACTTAATTGGATTGAGTCTTGGTATGGAAACTTACCGAGTGATAACTTTCAAATTCAGAGAAACCCTGGAATTCACAATGGGCAATCCTGAGCCAAATCCTTTTTTCCGTAAACGAAGAAAAGTTCAGAAAGTTATAATCAAAAAAAAGGATAGGTGCAGAGACTCAATGGAAGCTGTTCTAACAAATGAAGTTGACGACTTTTCCTTTTGTATTAGGAAAGGAATCCTTCCATCAAAATTCCAGGAATGAATCAAAGATAAACCTATGGATATATATACTGAAATACTATTTCAATTGATTAATGAAGACTTACAATCTCTGTTTGTGATAAAAATATTCAAAAATGAAAGACGTAAATCAAATCAATTCCAAGTTTAATAAAGTTGAAGAAAAGACGGAATATTCATTGACCCAATCATTCACTTCATCATAATCTGATAGATCCTTTGAAGAACTGATCAATCAGACGAGAACAAAGATAGAGTCCTATTCTACATGTCAATACCGACAACAATGAAATTTATAGTAAGAGGAAAATCCGTCGACTTTAGAAATCGTGAGGGTTCAAGTCCCTCTATCCCCAAAGGACCTGTTTAATTTAACTTTCGAATTCTTTTTCCTATATCCTCTCTATTTTTAATTCATTATTTCCATTATTTATGTGTTTTTAATTCATTATTTCCATTATTTATGTGTTTTATTCTGTTTACTCACAAAAAAATTGGAATTTTTCTCTTTTTCTTATCATATCAGAATTACAAGTCATAAGTTTTGGAATATATATATGTGAATGTGAAACACGTAGAATTTTGTTAATGATAAACATACAAAAGAATATCTTATTTTTGAGCAAGGAATCCTCCTCATATGCGTGATTAACAATCCAAAATAATTGCTACTACTGAAACTTATGAAACTTACTTACAAATTTGTATTTTTCGTCTTTTTTGGACTTAGTTGACATAGATTCATTGACATATACTCCAGTAATCTTTTAAAATAAAAATAAGGCTGATGCATCAAGAATGGTCGGGATAGCTCAGCTGGTAGAGCAGAGGACTGAAAATCCTCGTGTCACCAGTTCAAATCTGGTTCCTGGCATATGATTCATTTGTATGAGTATCGATTCCCCATATTTAAATAAATATGGGGAATCGATACATACCCATTTTTGCTCTAGATTATCATATATATATTTATTTTATCTATTTAGGTATCTGTAGATATACTCTTCCTAGATGCTTAAAGAATAGATGCATTTTTAGGTATATTCTCTATATATAATGAATTCTTTGATTTTGTTTCCCCTTTTTTCTGCTATCTAAAAAAATGTTAATATTTCCATATGGTTAAATTGGTTAGTCGAAAGACCAAAAAGTCTAGTCTAAAGGAGTTTAGGGGTAGAGCAGGAATAGGAAAAGTCATCTTAGATGGATTACACAAATAGAATCGAGCCCAATTCTTTGTATTTTTTTGAGATTTTCTTCATATCTTTGGATGTTACTTTTTATTTTTTGAGGCCATATAATTGATGTTGATGTGCACAGTACATAGTTCATGATACAGAATTTTAGCAGTTCATCCTATTTCTGGCTTGGCTCATCCGAAATAAAAGTATTGTTCCATATTTTCGAATTTCAAAGAACCCCCATCCAATTTTGTAATCCCTACATTATTATATTATCTTATTTATGAATTTTGTGTTTGTGATTTATCACA